CAGAAGATCCTGAATCTGAGACTTTCTACACAAAAAATATTCTCCTGAACGAAGGTATTCGTGCTTGGATGGCGGCTCAAGATCAGCCTCATGAAAACCTTATATTCCCTGAGGAGGTCCTACCCCGTGGAAACGCTCTTTAATGGAACTATAGCTTTAGCTGGTCGTGATCAAGAAACCACTGGTTTCGCTTGGTGGGCCGGTAATGCCCGACTTATCAATTTGTCCGGTAAATTGCTTGGGGCTCACGTGGCTCATGCCGGATTAATTGTATTCTGGGCCGGAGCAATGAACCTATTCGAAGTGGCTCATTTCGTACCGGAAAAGCCTATGTATGAACAAGGATTGATTTTACTTCCCCATCTAGCTACTCTAGGATGGGGAGTCGGTCCTGGTGGGGAAATCGTGGACACTTTTCCATATTTTGTATCTGGGGTACTTCACTTAATTTCTTCTGCGGTTTTAGGTTTTGGTGGTATTTATCATGCACTTATAGGACCCGAAACTTTAGAAGAATCTTTTCCATTCTTTGGCTATGTATGGAAAGATAGAAACAAAATGACCACAATTTTGGGTATTCACCTAATCTTGCTAGGTGTTGGTGCTTTTCTTCCAGTGCTCAAGGCTTTGTATTTTGGAGGTGTATATGATACCTGGGCTCCTGGCGGTGGAGATGTAAGAAAAATTACGAACCCGACTCTTAACCCAAGTGTTATATTTGGTTATTTACTGAAATCTCCTTTCGGAGGAGAGGGATGGATCGTTAGCGTGGACAATCTAGAAGATATAATTGGAGGACATGTATGGTTAGGTTCCATTTGTATCTTCGGTGGTATCTGGCATATCTTAACCAAACCTTTTGCATGGGCTCGCCGTGCATTCGTATGGTCCGGAGAAGCTTATTTGTCCTATAGTTTAGCGGCTCTATCTCTCTTTGGTTTTATTGCTTGTTGTTTTGTTTGGTTCAACAACACAGCTTATCCCAGTGAATTCTATGGGCCCACCGGCCCAGAAGCCTCTCAAGCTCAAGCGTTTACTTTTCTAGTTAGAGACCAACGTCTTGGAGCTAGTGTGGGGTCTGCCCAAGGACCTACTGGTTTAGGTAAATACCTTATGCGTTCTCCGACTGGAGAAATTATCTTTGGAGGGGAAACGATGCGTTTTTGGGATCTACGTGCTCCCTGGTTGGAACCCCTAAGGGGCCCTAATGGTTTGGACCTGAGCAAGTTGAGAAAGGACATACAGCCTTGGCAGGAACGACGTTCGGCAGAATATATGACTCATGCTCCTTTAGGTTCTTCAAATTCTGTGGGTGGTGTAGCTACCGAAATCAATGCGGTGAATTTTGTCTCTCCCCGAAGTTGGTTATCTACCTCCCATTTTGTTTTAGGATTTTTCTTATTCGTAGGTCATTTGTGGCATGCGGGAAGGGCTCGTGCAGCTGCAGCAGGATTTGAGAAAGGAATTGATCGTGATTTCGAACCTGTCCTTTCCATGACTCCTCTTAACTAAAACAAGAGATCGAACCAGATGGAAGAGAAATCGATTCAATTGAATTACATCCATCTCCCATATCGGCGAGATAGGAGTATTTGAAAATACTCTCTTTCCAACTGGATCCTTGTAGCTCGGCTATATCCAGCCGAGCTATTCTCTTTTCTTTTTATTGGACCGGACTAATAAATGTGATTGTTGAAAAAAAAAAACAGGAGAGAGAGGGATTCGAACCCTCGATAGTTTTTTTACTATACCGGTTTTCAAGACCGGAGCCATCAACCACTCGGCCATCTCTCCTGGAGACAACTTCTATTCTACCCCTTCAGATAATACCTAACTATAAGCATAAGAGCCGAGACCAAACATACCTGTTGTGACATATGATTATTTCTCATGATCATCTGGAATGGAAAAAAGAAACGAATTTCCCTCTCCTCTCACACTCAAATATAATTTTGAAAAAAAAAAAAAAAATTGAAAAGCTCGATCAATTTCTGGTCAAATCCTTTTCGTAGTGCATTTTATCAGAATTGAAAATTGGGGATCGGATGGTATAGTCTATTTAATCTGTTGGGAACTTGTAAGATCACAACCATGACTATTGCTTTCCAATCGGCTGTGTTTGCATTAATTGCTATTTCATTTTTACTAGTGATTGGTGTACCTGTTGCACTTGCCTCTCCTGATGGTTGGTCAAGTAGCAAAAATGTTGTATTTTCGGGTGTATCATTATGGATCGGATCAGTCCTTTTTGTAGGTATACTTAATTCTTTCATATCTCAGATCTGTTCTAGATGTTTTAGGTTCAAACCCCCCTCCTGGAGAGCTTTCTAGTTCTTCTTAAGGACCTTTTCCCTTAAGGCCCAAGGAACCAAATGAAGGTGCTCACAAAGGAGGGGTTTTTCGTAATTGAATGAATAATTGGACCATTAAGAAATGGTATCTACTTACGAATGGGATTGAACATATATGTATTTTCCATATTATGGAACAATTTTATGAA